ATTTGTGGGTTCAATGTGAAAATTGTTATGGATTAAATTATAAGAAAATTTTAAAATCAAAAATGAATCTTTGTGAACAATGTGGATATCATTTGAAAATGAGTAGTTCCGATAGAATCGAACTTTCGATCGATCCGGATACTTGGGATGCTATGGATGAAGACATGGTTTCTTTGGATCCCATTGAATTTCATTCGGAAGAGGAGCCTTATAAAGATCGTATCGATTCTTATCAACGAAAGACAGGATTAACTGAAGCCGTTCAAACAGGTATAGGCCAATTAAACGGTATTCCCATAGCACTTGGGGTTATGGATTTTCAGTTTATGGGGGGTAGTATGGGATCCGTGGTTGGGGAGAAAATAACCCGTTTGATTGAGTACGCTACTAACAAATTTCTCCCTCTTATTATAGTATGTGCTTCCGGGGGGGCGCGTATGCAAGAGGGAAGTTTGAGTTTAATGCAAATGGCTAAAATATCTTCTGCTTTATATGATTATCAATCAAATAAAAAGTTATTCTATGTACCAATTCTTACATCTCCTACTACAGGGGGGGTAACTGCGAGTTTTGGTATGTTGGGAGATATCATTATTGCCGAACCCAATGCCTATATTGCATTTGCGGGTAAAAGAGTAATTGAACAAACATTGAATAAAACAGTACCTGAAGGTTCACAGGCGGCTGAATATTTATTCCAGAAGGGCTTATTCGATCTAATCGTACCACGTAATCCTTTAAAAAGCGTTCTGAGTGAGTTATTTCAGCTCCACGCTTTCTTTCCTTTGAATCAAAATTCAATAGAGCATTAAGTTCCTTTTTTATTTGTAGCAAACAAGTAGTTAGTTTATCAGAATCAAAGTAAAACGAATATGAATGGGGTTTCTTTGTTGACATAAGATATAAATTGTAAAAAGAAATCAAAAGTTGTGGATAACTCCTTTTATATATATTCTTGATTACTAATTCAGTTAAGAGGCCTCTATCAACAAGAAAAATAGTGAATTCTTATTTTCATTAAATTCTAGGAAAATAAAAAATTTTTGTTCTACGTCTTACGTATGTATATATAATCCAAAGATAGAATTCTAGAATATAGAAACTATAGATATGATATATGCTTTTGTACCTTCTATACTCACTTCTATACTCACTTAGATATAATATTAATATAAATTTAATAAATTTATACTAATCTTTATCTTTATAATATAAATTAATTAATTAATATAAATAATAATATTTATAACAGGTACAAATAGTAAATTGAGGTATCCTTTATATGACAACTTTCGACTTTCCCTCTGTTTTGGTGCCTTTAGTAGGCTTAGTATTTCCGGCAATGGCAATGGCTTCTTTATTTCTTCATGTTCAAAAAAATAAGACTGTTTAGATCTGATGGGCCCAACTCTGATCCATTTTTTTTTCAAAACTAAGACTTGTATCATAACGCAGATACCTATTTAGTGTAAGAAAAGAAGGTATAACATACGGCGCTTCCGTCGAAAAGGGGCTCTTTGGCCTGTAGAAAGATGATATGGGGGTAAAGGAATTCTATCTATTTGAAAAAATATCAGGATCGCCGGATGGCTGAACTGTAAAATCGGTACATCTATATGTATATTGATGGGATCATACGAAGGGTATGTTTTTTTTTTATTTTAGATCTAACCAATTTGATATTGATAAATTACTCTTAAAGGTTCACATCAAACTAGTACTAGTTGATGAGAGTTACTTCGGAAACAAAAAGAGTAAAGTCTAGGGTATTCTCTCAATTCCAATAAAACGAAACCAGATCAAGTATGAGTTGTCGATCAGAACATATATGGATACAACCTATAACGGGGTCGCGAAAAACAAGTAATTTCTGTTGGGCCATTATCCTTTTTTTAGGTTCATTAGGATTCTTATTGGTTGGAACTTCCAGTTATCTTGGAAGAAACTTGATATCTTTATTTCCGTCTCAGCAAATCCTTTTTTTTCCACAAGGGATTGTGATGTCTTTCTATGGGATCGCGGGTCTCTTTATTAGCTCCTATTTGTGGTGCACAATTTCGTGGAATGTAGGGGGTGGTTATGATCGATTCGATAGAAAAGAAGGAATGGTGTGTATTTTTCGTTGGGGATTCCCTGGAAAAAATCGTCGCATCTTCCTCCGATTCCTTATAAAGGATATTCAGTCCGTCAGAATAGAAGTTAAAGAGGGTATTTATGCTCGCCGTGTCCTTTATATGGATATCAGAGGCCAGGGGGCCATTCCCTTGACTCGTACTGATGAGAATGTTACTCCACGGGAAATCGAACAAAAAGCTGCCGAATTGGCCTATTTCTTGCGTGTACCGATTGAAGTATTTTGAGAAATGAGCTGAGAGAGTGAATGCTTTCTCAGCAGGAAGGAAAAATTAAAGAATCCCACTTTTCTATACCATAACTTAACTGAAGTTTCTTCATAACGCTCATTCTAGTCAAAGAAGACGTATACGTAACGTAACAACCA